TCGGAAACCCCCTCCCACATCACCATTCAATATTTCTTGACCTACTATTGGCCAGACTACCTGTGCACTAGGTCCAATATGAGTAGGATCACTTAGCCATGCTTCATAATTGGAAAAACGGGCACCATGGAAGTACATACCACTCAACCAAAGAAAGATAATGGAGAGTTGACCGAAATGAGCACTAAATACTTTTCGGGAGATCTCCTCCAAATCGCTGGTATGACTATCGAAATCGTGAGCATCAGCATGTAGATTCCAGATCCAAGTGGTAGTATCAGGACCCTTAGCTATTGTTCTTGAGAAATGACCAGGTTTGGCCCATTGCTCAAAAGATGTTTTTACAGGATCTCTATTCACAAGAATTTTCACTTCTGGTTCCGGCGAACGAATAATCATTAAGTCCTCCTCTTTCCGGACAACACATACAAAGAGACCTGCCAAGAGTCAAGTTTTTAGTAAACTTCTAAAAGATGGATTCTTGATTTAGTTCTTTATCTATCTATCATCCATCTATTTTTTAAGTTATTTACTAAACTAGATAGTTATTCACTAGAGCAATTATGATATTGAGTCAATCCGAGGCAAGTGTTCGAATCTATTATGACATAAGCATTAGGTGCCCAACGGACTTTTTTATCTTGAAAAATATTTTCTCGGTATTACCAATAGAATATTTTTTGTCTAATATAGTTTTAAATGTTAGGGATGATGCCATTTCGAAATTTTTAATAATATTTCTTTATAAGCAGGATCGAACTTGTTTAGTATATATTTGAGGCTATCAAAAAATAGTTTATATAGATCTACTTTCACATAATATCTTTTTTTGTACGTAAAAAAAAGAAAGTAAAAATCAAAAGATATCCCATCATTCATTAGAATAGAAGATAGATAAGATCATTCTGAATATCTTTCTTGTGTTTTTAAACTTAGTTTACCATTAAAGTTATTAACTTTAATTAGTTATAGTCTATTCTTAATTTATAAATATTATATATATTACTTAATGATATTCATAGTACTGAATATCTCATATTGCATAGAAATACGGTTCTTCCATAAATAGATTGAATATGGACTCATTTGGATTTCATAATTATTATTCAAAACACATAAAAAAAAATGACTGGGAATTTAGTACTCTTAGTGTAACCTTTCTATTACAAATTCGAATTTGTCCATCCCCTCTTTCTCCTATGTTTAAATCGTGCTCTATCTTCCTATATTTTTCTATATAGCATATTTAATGGTATGAAAAGCGTCCATTGTCTAACGGATAGGACAGAGCTCTTCTAAACCTTTGGTATAGCTTCAAATCCTATTGGAGGCAATTTTTTTCATCGAGTATTCTTCTTACTATATTAAGATTAAGAACCCTATTAAATTTAAATAAATAAATTTTCCCTTTTTGAATATTGAATACTTAATATTAAAAAAAGGAAAATTCGACTTTGAAATAGATTTACACAAAATCACTCAGATCACTCTTTTATTTCATTTTCTTTTTTGAACTTTGCTACGCGATCGATAATACCATAATCTTGAGCTTCTGTTGCCGACATAAAAGAATCTCTTTCCAGATCCTTCTGTATAACATCTACAGGTTTACCTGTATTTTCTGCATAAATATCCGCAATTGTGTTACGAAGTTCAAGCATATCTTCTGCTTCCATCATTAATACATATATAATTTGTATTTGTCCTAATACGGGCACTTCTAGGTTGGTGAATCAAGATCCTAGCGTTAGGGTATGCTACCCATCTAGTAATTGTTCCTCCGGCCAGGATCAAAGATGTCCCTGCTAACCCCATAGCTATTGTACACACATCAAATTCTTGATTAGATCTTCTTAATCAATTTTATTTCTTTATTTAATGGGTTTCTTTTTATTTTCTAGGTCGATTCAAAAAAACTGTAACGAAGGGGTTGATTGATCATTCGAATGATCAAAAAGTATCCATTTATTCTCCAATAATGCAATCTTCCCGTTGCGTATTGGTACTTATCGGGTATAGAATAGATCTGCTTCTCTTTGTTCTTACGAACAGAGTTGTTCCCTTATTTTGATTTTCAATGAGATGAAATCAAAATGAACCCACAGAATCTACTGAAAAAGAGTTTTAGGTTAGGTACACAGTATATAGTCTTCTTACTTTAATGCGATAAAATAAGGTGATATAGTTTCTATTTTTCTTTGATAAAGGGGTGTTTCCATGGGTTTACCTTGGTATCGTGTTCATACTGTCGTATTGAATGATCCCGGTCGATTACTTTCTGTTCATATAATGCACACAGCTCTAGTTGCTGGTTGGGCCGGTTCGATGGCTTTATACGAATTAGCGGTTTTTGATCCCTCTGATCCTGTTCTTGATCCAATGTGGAGACAGGGTATGTTCGTTATACCTTTCATGACTCGTTTAGGAATAACCAATTCATGGGGCGGTTGGAATATTTCAGGAGGAACTGTAACCAATCCAGGTATTTGGAGTTATGAAGGTGTTGCAGCGGCACATATAGTGTTTTCTGGTTTGTGCTTCTTGGCAGCTATCTGGCATTGGGTATATTGGGACTTAGAAGTATTCTGTGATGAACGTACAGGAAAACCTTCGTTGGATTTGCCCAAGATTTTTGGAATTCATTTATTTCTCTCAGGTGTAGCTTGCTTTGGCTTTGGCGCATTCCATGTAACAGGTTTGTACGGTCCTGGAATATGGGTGTCCGATCCTTATGGACTAACTGGAAAAGTACAAGCTGTCAATCCAGCTTGGGGTGTGGATGGTTTTGATCCTTTTGTTCCAGGAGGAATAGCCTCTCATCATATTGCTGCAGGCACATTAGGTATATTAGCAGGCTTATTCCATCTGAGTGTCCGTCCGCCTCAACGTCTATACAAAGGATTACGCATGGGCAATATTGAAACTGTACTTTCCAGTAGTATTGCTGCTGTCTTTTTTGCAGCTTTTGTTGTTGCAGGAACTATGTGGTATGGTTCAGCAACTACCCCAATCGAATTATTTGGTCCTACTCGTTATCAATGGGACCAGGGATACTTTCAACAAGAAATATATCGAAGAGTTAGTGCCGGGCTAGCCGAAAATCTAAGTTTATCGGAAGCTTGGTCTAAAATTCCTGATAAATTAGCTTTTTATGATTACATTGGTAATAATCCGGCAAAAGGGGGATTATTTAGAGCAGGTTCAATGGATAACGGAGATGGAATAGCGGTTGGATGGTTAGGACACCCCCTTTTTAGAGATAAAGAAGGTCGGGAGCTTTTTGTACGTCGTATGCCTACCTTTTTTGAAACATTCCCGGTAGTTTTGGTAGATGAAGACGGGATTGTTAGAGCCGATGTTCCTTTTAGAAGGGCAGAATCTAAATATAGTGTTGAACAAGTAGGTGTAACTGTTGAGTTCTATGGTGGTGAACTTAATGGAGTAACTTATTCAGATCCTGCTACTGTTAAAAAATATGCTAGACGTGCCCAATTAGGTGAGATTTTTGAATTAGATCGAGCTACTTTGAAATCTGACGGTGTTTTTCGTAGTAGTCCAAGGGGTTGGTTTACTTTTGGACATGCTACATTTGCCTTACTCTTCTTTTTCGGACACATTTGGCATGGCGCTAGAACCTTGTTCAGAGATGTTTTTGCTGGTATTGATCCAGATTTGGATGCTCAAGTGGAATTTGGAACATTCCAAAAAGTTGGAGATCCAACTACAAAGAGACAAACTGTCTTATAGAGCATTTTTGTGGTTGGTATATTGATTTCTTTCCTCTTTTTTTGTTCATCGGGTACAAGAAAAAAGAATCTTGATTTTAATCATCATCTTCTCTTTGATTCTTTTTCTTTATTTATATGATAAATGATCTCAAGTGAATAGGTGTGGAAGCTATAATTGTAAACCACAATCGAATCTATGGAAGCATTGGTTTATACATTCCTTTTAGTCTCGATTTTAGGGATAATCTTTTTCGCTATCTTTTTTCGAGAACCACCTAAGGTTCCAACTAAAATAAGAAAATGAAATAAATCTTGAAACAATTTAATTGAATTGAAGTAATGAGTCTACCAATAAGGGAAGCTCATTACTTCAATTACTTCAACTAATCCCCATGTTCTTCGAATGGATCTCTTAGTTGTTGAGAGGGTTGCCCAAAAGCGGTATATAAGGCGTACCCAGTAAAGCTTACAAGTAAACCAGATATAAAGATCGCGACTAAGGTTGCTGTTTCCATTTTTTAATAATTTCCAGAATAGATCTACTATACGATATAAGATCATTTATTTAGAAATACAACAGAATAGTATACAAAGTCAACAGATCTTAACCAATCATTATTTAATAGAATACGATTTATGGCTACACAAACCGTTGAAGATAGTTCTAGATCTGGATCAAGACGAACTCCTGTCGGGGATTTATTGAAACCCTTAAATTCAGAATATGGTAAAGTAGCTCCGGGCTGGGGTACTACACCACTTATGGGAGTTGCAATGGCTTTATTTGCTGTATTCCTATGTATTCTTTTGGAAATTTATAACTCTTCTGTTTTATTGGATGGGATTACTAGGAATTAGGTTTTATGAGGTTTTGATCTTTCCAGTAAAGAAAAAATTACTACTAATGGTAAAATCTTGATTTCTAAAGAAAAGATTTTGGTAGTTCGATCGTGGACTTTTTTTGTTTCGGTATTTTTGGAAAATGAGTGTGTGACTTGTTATAATTGATCCTATGAATAATAATAGAATGAATGGGTTTTTTATCGATCTCTAACAAGATAATGAATTTTACCTCGTCAGATATTTATTCTAGTATCTGGAGCACGAAATAAATATAATAGGCCAAGAAAAGAAAAAATTGAACTATGATTCATACCTATTTTTCAGTCAGACCACGTAACCGGACTCAAAAAACGGGAATATATTAACTAGAATATATATTTTCAGAATATATATCTTTTAAATCAAACGAATTATACTTCATTCATATTT